TTCCTCATGCTCATCTTCCGTAGCGAAAAGGACATCTTCATCTGGGAAGTCAGTTCTTACGGGTGCATACGAGGGCTGCGGATGCGAGGCGAGATGATCTGCAATAACCTGCCCTTTAATGGCCTTTTGGGTCACATATGTAATGTCGTATTCTGACAAAACAAAATGAGGTGCCATCGGGCTGTTCGTCCAGAGACCGCAGGCTTGGCTTTTCAAACAAGTACTTCAAAGGATCCATTTTAGCCAAGAGCTTGACCGGGTGAGCCAGCATATAGTGGCGAAGCTTTTGTGCGGCCCAAGCTACTGCCAGGCAAGTCTTTTCCAACGGTGTTTACTTCTTTTCATAGTCAATCAGAGTTTTGCTAATGTAGTACACGGCTCTTTCTCTTTTTCCTGAATCATCATGTTGGGCTAACACGCATCCTATAGAGGTCTCCGTGGTCGAGACATAAAGCAGCAGTGGTCGACCTGGAACTGGCGGAATTAGCACAGGGGGATTTGCCAAATAAAGAAATTTTTTTATTTCAACAGATGCTTGGCATTCTTGATTCCATTCAAACTTCGCATCCTTTCTGAGCAGCGGGTTCACATCTCTCGGCCAATTGGGAGATGAAGCGCCGGATGGCCTGAATTATCCCTTGAAGCCCCCTTAGCTCCTTAATCTTTCTGGGAGGAGGCTTTTCTGTAATAGCTTTCTCTTTATGCGGGTCTACTTCAATACCTCGCCGACAACCAATGAGCCCTCCAAATTTTCCGGAGGATACCAAAAATGCTGGGGTTTCATCGTTATATCTACGCAACCTGTCGAATACCCTCTGAAGCGTAGCCAAATGGTCTTCGCGGGTTCTCGACTTGACTATTTTGTCATCAACATAATCCCCCATACATATATGCATCATGCCGTGGAAAATGGCTGTCATAGCTCTCTGGCTTGTATAGTAAGGGCGCTCCCGCATTTTGAAGGCTTTTTTGTTTGGGGCATAACCTTATAAGAGTATGTGCCCCCCTATCTGATATGGTTATGAAGGACGTTTTCTTCTGATCTTCTTTGGCGAGCTTGATCTGGTTATAGCCAGAAAATCCGTCCATGAACGATAACATGTCGTGCTTGGCTGTGTTGTCGACTATAATGTCAATATGAGGCAGCGGAAAATCGTCTTTCGGACAGGAAAAGCTTGATTCAAATTGTTGAAATCTATGCATACCCTTAAGCGAGCGCGCCCATCCTTCTTCGCGACAGGCACTATTTTAGCAATCCAATCTGAGTAGTCGACTGCTTCGATGAATCCTGCCTTGATCAATTTATCAACTTCCTCTTTGACTTTCCATTCAGGGGATGCAATCTTTTTTACTTTTGCTTGACAGGCTTAGCTCCTTCAGATAGTACTAAACGATGCTCGACAAGGGACGAGTCGAGTCCAGGCATGTCGTTGTAAGACCATGCACATCCTTATATTCCTTCAAAAATTCTATCATGTCCTGTCGTCGCAGGGAAGTTCAAATCTTTGTGATTCGGGGGTTCTTTCTCTTCCGAGTTCATATTTACGTCTTCCGTTTCCGGACTCAGGATTGCCATCAAAGCGCTGGACTACCTTCTTAAATTCCCAACTCTGGGATGGATCGATCGTCCTGCCCGTGCGGGCTACCAGCTTCCTCATCAAATTCTTCGACTTTAGAAGTACTACCGGGCTTGGAAATGCTTTCAAAATCTTTTTGAAATCCTCCTTTTTCAAAAACTTTTTCTTTTTCGGTTTTTTCTATTTCTTTACGTGATTCAGGTAGGTACTAGGTTTGAAATTTTCGGAGCTGGTCCTGCAGCTCCTCGATAGTTATGGAATTGGCGTTTTTTTTTCTACCATGTTAGAGTTTGAAGCCTCCTGGGTCATCGGTCTTACTGTCCAGTTGGAATAGCAGTCACTCGCCGGATCGTTTGCTCGGGTAGACGCTCGTCGTCTCTTTCCAGAAGACAGACTTCCAGATCCATGGTTTCGAAGAGATGAGTGAGGTCGCAGATGTCCTCATCCATGCCTTGCACTTTTTGTTCCATCTTATCTTCCGAGTCACTCGCGGAGTTAGGCTCCTCTTCTTGGATTTCCACTCCAAGCTCCATGGCCTTTTCGATAGACGTTTTGTCTGCCTTTGAAAAATGCTAAGACAAAGTAAACTCTAAGGGTTAGACTTTGGTGCTTTATCTTTGCTTCCTAACCCTTGCTTCCCTCGCAACTCAGGCGGGGAATAGCGCTCCTTGTTTCATTCTTCCTAGTCCCGTCCCTGTAACGAAACCCTTGAGAGGTTGAGCATGACTTTCCATCTGGGCATACAATAGGTGAGGGTAAGCTTCCGCACAAGCAAACATTTCGTCAGCTGTTATTCCTCTAGAAACTATCTTCCTCCTCGGCGACTGGTATTCCCGTGCGAGTTCTACTAAGGATACGAATTCTTCCCCGGTTTGTGACTTGGAGGATGAAGGGATTAACCTAGCAGCTTCTTCGTCTGAGAAGATGAGCGGAATTTTTTCGTTTTCTGGAGGATCTATCAGCATTCCTGGATAGGCAGGAAGCTCCTCGGCCGCTATTTTTTCCACTATATCATTCCGGTATGGGAATTTTTCACATTGATGAGTTGTTGATGATACGGCAATGTTTTCATGCAGCCAAGGTCTTCCTAAGAGCAGATTAAACGAGGACGGTATGTATGTCAATGACATGGAATGGGACAGGTTTAAGCACTGGTCCTACCCGCATGTCAATGAAGGTAGTTCCTTTTGCTTCTCTTCTAGTATTGTAATAGGCCCTAATCCCGGGAGGAACTTGCTCTGATCTAACCCTATGGTCTCTGCGGTCCTTAGGGGACAAACATTCAATCCCGCACCCTTGTCTATGAGCACCTTGTGAACCTCGAAATCCTCTATGTAGTTAGTTATGTGGAGAGGCAACATGTGCGGATAGCCTGTATGCGCTGCATCCTTTTCGGTAAAGGTGATGGGTTGAGGTGCTGTGATTTGCCCTATCATTGCCTTCAGGCCTTCCGGTGGGGTATCCTTGGGAATGTGGGCTGACTTGAGCACACTAAAGAAGATGTCGGCGTGCTTCTGGGATGTCTTGAGCAGTTCGCAGATGGAAATCTGCGCCGGGATCTTCCTAAGCTGCTCTAAGATGTCGTACTCGGGCACGTCCGCCCTTTCCCTAGCCTGAGCGGTGCTTTGGGGATCATTGCCTTGCAAATGAGGCGGTTGATAGACCCTTCCTGTCCTAGTGGTATGGTTAACGGAAACTTATTCCTCTGAGGCTAGCTCTAGGACAAGCTGAGGTGGTTCTTTCTCCTCTGGGGCTAACTCCAAGACTAATATATTCTATAAATAAATAAAAATTTCTGCTTCATTAACTTCCTGATTCAGTTATAGTGTTGACAGTCTCGGTGACTGACGGTTTTGAAGAAACGTTCTTGATTATCCCTCTCTTTTCCCCTCTGACTCTACATGCTACATTTGAAGCTTGGAAACACACGCTTATGCCGTTTTGCTGCCTGATTAATGCACACATAATGGGGGATCTCTCTTCCTTTACTTTTCATCTTATTTTCTTAGTTTATGTCTTGCTTTTGCTATTATTTACAACCTAGTCATGCATGCGTCTACATTTTGCTTACGCCGTCGTTTGCATGTTTTTGCTTATGTTTGTTTTGACGTTTTCTCGCCTATCCTATGTGTGACTAACGTTTCTTGCTTCTTTCCATTCGCTTTTACGTTTTAGTGTTAATACTTTTTTACATCTCCTCCCTTTCCGCCTATCCTATGTGTGACTAACGTTTTTCAATTCTTCTTCTGTCTTTGTGTTTCCTTTCAAATCCTTTCCCATGTTGTCGCTTCCGGCTTAATCGTCCTCATTGTCCTGTTTTGACGCTTCCTTTCTACCTCGTTTAGTTACCTTTTTCCCTATTTGTCCGAGTTCTTCCCTCTTTTTCGTCATAGGTTACGTTGATGGCTTAGTTTCTCCGCTTTGTGTGTATGTCTGCTTTTATGTTCTACTAACGCAGGTACTTAAGCGCTATCAGATGCCTCACCCTCGAAGAGCATGTCCTCACTGCAATCGCCCTGTTGGAGCTCCGCATCATCATTTCCAACCATGCCAACATGCCGCCAGACCTCCGTCTCATACCATCAACCGGATCCCTTTTCCTGTTTTTATTTTCGTCGTGCATTTCCTCTTGGTTGTGAGTAGTTTAGGCGAGGTGGGGTAACGATCTTATTCTCATTCATACCAAACGGTGGAGGCACCTAATTATACGCCTTCCCGGCAGGGCTCACTCGCTTTTTTTTTGGGGGTGGGAGGGAAGGAATGAAGTCAACCTCACTCGCTCTTGTTCGTGCACCACTCGTGGGAGGGAAGGAAGCCTTGAGTTGAGTCATGCAATGAACTACTCGCTAGGAGGAACAACTAAGCTTGCTCCGTAAACGGAACTCGCTGCCCAAGTAGTTCGATTAGTTCCGCCGTATCCTACACTCGCCTGCTTGAAAGCCAAGGCCCCCTTAACCCATCCTTTCGTTCACTACGTTCCTCTATATAGCCGCCTAATCCCTTCGCTGTCGCTCACTGCATCTCGTCTCGTTCTCGAGCTCTTGTCTTGATAGTTGTGTAGGCAGCGCAATAGCTTCTGAAGCGAGCCTTAATGCGAGCGGAGAGAAGGAAGGGAGATTGATGATGTTGCCTACTTCGAGTACGGGTAGTAGGTAGGTTCTAAGAAAAGAAGAATTTGCTTGAAGATAAGAAGAGAAGAAGCCGAGAAGTACTGAACCTCGCCCCGAGAACCAGAAGTACTTCTCGCCGACAACTAGCTAAGGGGGGACAGAAGGACAGACAGATTAGACTCGAGAAGACTTGCTACGTCGAAGGCATAGTAGAGACAGCCCAGTGAATAACCTGACTCAACGAAGAGACTGAGGGGAGTGTAGAACCTACTGAACTAGGTTAAGTCGGTTCCTCCTTCATCACGTAGTTCAGTCTAAAATCCAATCCCTCCTGAACTCGTTCACTTCGTGAACTGCTACTTGTCTCCCGCACTCTCGCCTGGAACTCCACTTTCCAACAGGAAGTCGAAACCCCTATATATAAAGGTGAATTCATGAACGAGCCTATAAACCTGCATGCAAGCGGCGACTCCCAAATAATACCTACGCCTCTATCGGAACTCGAAACCCGAACAGCAGCGACTTCGTCCGTCCAAGGGAAACTCCTCAAAAGGCCAGTCGTCTCTAACCCTTTCAAAAACGGCTTTTTTGGTTTGCGAGAGCCACCTAGAAGTTCTCTATCTCGAAAGCCGCCCCCTAAGGAAGTAATCAATAGGGTTGGTGTGGCCGGCCCTAGTTGCCTTGATTCACACTAGTTGTTTCCAGTAGCTCAAATCCGGATTCCTCTTGATGTCGAAAGACCCTACCACTGCTAATGCCGAAGAAAGAGCCCAGAAGATCAGAGTAGAGTATTGCCTATCATAGGCCAGGGGGAGACTTAGGAACACTTGGCAAAGCTGTTCGAGAAGAGACGGAAGGAAGGAAAGAAGCATCACGATAAGGGAAAACGAAAAAGCCTTACAGGGTCCTTCGTTCTAGCACTCAAAAGGCTAGAGGTTCGTTCCTTCTTTGATCTCGAAACAACGTTCATTCATGAACGATGGATACACGTTCCGTGCCACTTGCACTTGTCTATTTATAACGCTATAACGCTTGTCTCGTTTTCCCTGTGTAGGCAGCTCGTTAGAAAGAAGTACTATTGATGACGGACGGGCACCTAGTAGTAGTCGTTTTGTGGGATTCATTTAATCTTTCCTTCTTTCTCTTCGTTCCGGTAGCTAATTAGTAAGTAGGTATTCATCCGTCAATCCGTACTCGGAACTTGAGTCTTTGAATCCCAGATCCCTATAGTTAGTGCCTACCTGCCTTAGCCCCTTCCCTTCGAATAGTCCGGTAGCTAGTACAGTTCTCTCGCCTGTGGTGTGGAGGATACGGAGCTAATGGAACTAATGAACCACTGGACTAAGCTATGTGTCCGTACTCGAAAGAATGAAATCCCCTTTCTCGAGATAGATGACAAAGAGATCTGAAGCAAGGGATCCCTGAAGCAGTCATCAGAGGAGCTAGTCTTCCTTCCGAAAGAGGAAGTAGCTATTTGATGACTCTAATCCAGTCCAGAGGTTCACACACAAAAGTGCACTATCTATCAAAGCAAACAAAGAAAGGTAATGGTTGTGCTCTCAGTGGAATTCACTAATTAATGTGAATACCGTCCTGAAATTCTTTCCTGCTCACAAGCACCAGCCTAACGGTATTTGGTACAGTGCTTCAGTCGGGGTACAGTGCCTTCGTACTAGGAAAGAGTGTCTAATTCCTCCTTCCCCCTTTTCTGAATCAGTACTCATGCCCCCTTATCTTCCTAAAGCCGTGCGACTCCACTCGTTCGTAAGCCCCTTTAGAGATAGGGGCGAGCCGCCTTGTCTACGAAGCTTCGCTGCTCCGCCTGCAGCAGTGAATTATTCTTTCATTCGTCGAATAGGAGAGGCCCTCATCAATCTTCATATTGTGCACATTCCATCCCATAGCACTTCTTAACTTGCTCTGGTAAGATCGGCTCATTAACGACTCATTTCACTGGATCAGCTACGACCGTTTCTAGGTTAGGGACAGCTCCGAGGAAAGGAAGGAAGACGGATCCGTTTATTTAGCTGTCCAGACTTCCTTGGCTGCTCCTCCTCGATCGATGCGGCTCCTATTCCTAATTCATTATTCAAGAATCAACGGCTTGCTTGCCGGCGCAGCTAAGCGGGGCTAGGCCCTAACTTCCTTTCTAAAATATGCATGCTTCGTTCACCCGGGTTTTGTTCCCCCAGGAATTGCCTGCCCCGGACCAAAAAAGTAACAGATGCTCGCAAGACTCCCGAATTCACCCCACTTTTGTCGAACAACCATTGCATCCAGAGCATAACGGGAACCACCTGAGAGAAGCCGACGGACACCCGGAAAAAATGTTCGAGCAGGAGTGCGCTAGCGAGCTGGGGCTCTTGATCCCGTTGGTTGAGCGAGCGAGTATTCCTCCCCAGAGCGATCCCCTATTGCTCATTCAGACCTATCACCCGCCTCAGCAGGGATGAAAGACTACCCCACCCCAACCACTCTGATGGATGCCTTACCCGATTCAGATTGAGGGACCGGCGTTCTTCTCCTTATTCATTCTATAGGGCGAGTGCTAAAGCCCTCTCCCGCTGCTGAATTCTCCCCCGACAATTCTCAATTCCCTCGATATCGATATATAGGCTATAGACCACCTTTCCCGAGTCAAGTGTTTGGGCCGATCCCACGGATAAAATAAAACAAATAAATGAGGGGCTTTCTTTATGTGGTGGACTCCGCCGGCTTCCACCCGTGGATCTGTCGGCAAAGAGATCTCGATCCCAGGAGTACTCCTATCTTTCCCTGACCTGGCTGATGGAAAGATGCTTGGTTCAGTCGTTTCTATGCCCCTTTGTCCAGAGGGAGGGATCTATTCCCGAATGGCTGACTCACCGATAAAGCTGGCAGGGGAGCGAGGAAACAAACATAAATGAATCCACGAGCATATTGATTTTGCGATCCATTGCCACGAGTCAATCCCCTTATGCCGGGTAAGAAGGATTTTGAGATGTCGACCGATACTATTTAGTGGGTCGTTGGCCCCCTTCCACAACCCCTTCTGTTGGTGAAGGCAGTGCATATAGTAGTATAGGAACTCTCTGCATTCAATGATTGAACCCGCAACCCAAGGGAAGGTGCCCCCAGGATCGGAAACGGATGTGCTATCCCTCATGCCGAAACCCGAACTTATCCTTCGCCTGGACCAAGATACGACATGCCTAGACCACGCCCATCGAGAAGAGAATGTGGAGAAAGAGATCTCGGTCCGTCCACCCCTCCTGGCAAAGAAAGAAAGGCAGGTTCAGAAAGCGGCAGAGGAAACTTGAATGAAAATCTGTCTTCCTCTTGCAGTATTTTTTGGTCTCCCAGTGAAGCAAAAGACAGATCCGTTGCCAGTATTGTCTGTGGAAATAAAGGGCATACAGCCCTTCACTGCTATCACCGCTTCAATCCGACAGCAGGAGATACACTACTGAATAAAAGATATATTACAAAAGGAAGCCTACAACGTCATTAGTATCTAAGCTAGTAATTTAGGTCATTAGTTTCAGAGCGGTGAATGGAAATGAAAATAAAAACAAAAAGAAAGGAGACAAACATAGTTTAAAAGCAAGAGAAGGAAAGCTAGGCCAACTACCTTAGACTAGCCCATACTAAACCAACAAGAGTCCCCTAGCTGCTGAACTAAATAAGCAAACTAAAGAAAAAAGACATTAACAACCAAACAGACAGATAAAAAACAAGGAGACATACCACGAACAAACCGAGATTTGATGAAAAGGGGGTGGCTGCTAAGGCTAAGGTAGTATAAGATCTCAGCTGTGGGAAGGTCCTCTTTTTGCCTGCTCCCAACCCTTCGCGAATCGGACTGCCATCTTCTCGGAGTATGATGTAAACTCTACAAAGTCACGGTCAAAGACATCCAGAGTTGGGACGAACTGCTGATAGCCCAACTGCCTCAGAACTATCAGTGGTGCATACGGCGTAGAACCTCTGAGTCCAGCTAGAACCATGCTGCTGCGTCCTGTCATGGCTAAGAGTGGCGACGTCGAGAAAGGAAGCCACCTGCATTGCCATACGACTTCTTCCTCTTGTAGAGTCTGCAGCTTGTTGTAGCATTCTGTCACCGATCCTGCTTTTGACAGAGCCCAATTGCCCATAGACTAAACGGGGGGGGTAGCGCTGGACCATCCTCACTTCTGGCTCCCTTTTCACCTTTAGAGTAACAAAGAGCGGCGGATGCTCAGTCAACCATATGTGAAGCAAGGGTAGGCAGCCCATAAACATCTTCGCTCCATCGGCAGCACATGCAGATAGTCCTCTAAGCATCTCTGCTAAGATCATTGGCACGATGGTACAATCATTTTTGGTCTGCCGGATGACGTCGCAGAGAACTGATTCGGCAAAGTTTCGCTTTGACGGGAAGAGTATATGCCCAACAACTGCTAGGGTGAGGGCATTGAAGCATCCCCCCCTATCTCTTAAAGCTTCTGATCTGCTAGCACTGTGAATGACCTTATACCTACGCAGCAGGAACGATATGGAGCACCTACTGTACTGGTCGTCTGCTCTCTCGAGGTCGTCCTTCTCTAGGAACAAAAAGGTCTTGAGATCATCCGTGTATCCCCTTTTATGGTAAGGGAATACAGGGATGCCGTCCAGTGAGATCTCCAAAATTCGATGTACTTCGTGTGGGACACATCTCATGTTTGCCGAATCTAAAAACCATCGCCTTTGCATCCCAACACTTCACTGCGGCTATGATCAGATCCCAGTTAAGGTTCACTTTTGCCAACCATAATAAGCTAGCCAGCTTATACGCCTGCCTCCACCAAATCTTCTGATCTCCTGTTCTCCATGATGTTAAGCAGCTCCTGATCGCAGCAATCATGCCTTCGAAGGTACGCTTTTTCATTCGGGGTGTCAAAGACCTTTGGGATAGACGATGGACCCGCCATTCTACATGATGCATTTTGAAAGAGAATGAAATCAAAGGAGTGGAGCTGACATTTCTGACATCTCTTGACGAAGGCATACGAATCTCTCTCCATGGTTGGCCAGTAATAGCCTTGCCTCATGATTTTCTTGGCAAGCATTTGGCTGTTGACGTGTCCTCCGCACGCACTTGAATGAGCTTGTTCAACAATGTGCGCTCCTTCTTCCAAGGTAACGCATCTGAGCAGTACCCCTTGAAAGGACCTTTTGTAAAGGACATCTCCCAAGATCACAAATCGTCGGGCAAGTTCCCGTAGGGCTCTCCTCTGACCACGAGTGGCGTACTCTGGTATGAACCCGTCCTTGAGGTAATTGTAGATTGAATAATACCACGGGTTCCCATCGTCCTCGTAATCTTCCTCGTCTTGTCGATCATGGCGATGCTTTCTTGTTCATCATGTTCCTTATCTCGAAAGATGGCGTCTTCTTCATCCAAGAAGATGAATGAGTCCCCCCCCTACTAGTCAAGGGAAGGGCTCCGTTACTGGAAGGTGGGGGTCTGGGATGTCCAATCTCTCGATGACAAGCGACTCCGTGCTTCGGTGTACTCGCATGTGTACTAGAGTGGCCAACGTGGCTAGCGAGTCAGCCAAGCGATTGTAGATTCTCGGAACATGGGTGAAGGTGATCTCCCTAAAGCGCTTGATCAGGTCAATGGCAAGTTCTTGGTACGATATGAGTTTGGGCTCTTTGGTCTTACATTCTCCCAATACCTGGCTGATAACAAGCTTGGAGTCCCCGACAACTTTCAAGTACTGTACGTTCAGGCGCAGGGCGGCTCGTAATCCGGCGATGAATGCCCCTTTACTAGTAGGGCTCAGTTATATTGTTGGTGACGGCGAAGTTCAACTGGAAGGCCTTAGGAATGACCACCCCTTCTGGCGACATAAGGACAATACCTACTCCTTTCCCTGCTTCATTTAATGCTCCATCGAAATACATGGTCCAGAATGGATCGGACTCCCCTTATTGTAGCTCGAGCTGCATGATCTCCTCATCTGGGAAGTCTGTTCTAGTTGGCTCGTAGCATGGCAACGGATGGTGAGCCAAATGCTCCGAGATGGCACGTCCTTTGCCTTACAATATTAGGGCTTTTGGGTCACAAAAGATATGTCGAACTCGGACAGCAGCATCTGCCATCTGGTAATCCTTCCTGTCACAACCGGCTTCTCAAACAAGTATTTCAATGGATCCATCCGAGCGAGTATCTTGACTGAATGCGAGAGGAAATAGTGTCTGAGCTTTTGAGTGGCCCAGACTAAAGCCAAGCAGGTCTTCTCCATGGCACTCTATCTCTTCTCATACTCGAGCAAGGACTTGCTGAGGTAGTACACGGCGCGTTCCTTCCCATTTTCATCGTGTTGTCCAAGGACGGCTCCGATCGCATTGTCGGTGGTTGACAAGTAGAGGAACAAAGGTTTGCCTTGGACTGGTGGGGCTAGCACTGGGCGGGTTTGCCAGGTAGCTTTTGATGCTGTCAAAGGAATTCAAAAACCTCATCCCATATGAATTCGACTCCTTCTTTCATCAACTTGTAGAACGGCTCACATCGATCCGAGTGCTGAGAGATAAACCTTCTGATGAACTGCAAACGCCCGATAAGTCCTCTCAACTCCTTCCAATTTTTCGGTGGGGGCATGTCCAGAATCGCCCTGATTTTGACGGGGTCGATCTCGATTCCGCGCTTGCTGACCATGAAGCCCAGCAATTTTCCTGATGAAAGTCCTCAACTTAGACATATTGGGATTCATCTTCAGCTTGTACTTCCTTGATCGCTCTAGTACCCTACGTAGTGCTTCAGCGTGGCCTTCCCTGGTCTTGGACTTAACCAGAATATCATCAACGTACACTACCAGCATAATGCTTCCCATCTTCCCATGTCTAATGAAGACTGAGTGATCTACCTGGCTCCTTTTGAATCCATAGGCAATGACATCATTACTGAATTTGTCGAACCACCTTGTATAATAATGGCCCTGTAGTTTTCCCCTGTTATAGTCAAGGTGCTTCCTCTTGGTCAGTGCTTCTATGGGTAGACCTTTCTGATTAGGGAAAATCCTTTCTTGTGCTCAGGATTTGCTTTGCCAAAGAATCACAGGTGTGGGTTGCCATCCATGAAAATGGACAGATAAAGAACGGATTCTATACCTGATCCTTTTGAGAAGTCACAAGACCACTGTATGCCTCCTGGATTGAGCCCTACGCTTTCCTGGTCAAGCGTCAGATTCGGTTGGTTGCCCCTGCCGTCTTCAGCTCCTTTCACTAATTGGCCGTTCTTTCAAACAAAGAGTGTTCCCGGCTGTAGGTTCTTCACAATTAGCTGGGCTTCTAGTACAGAGATCACTACTTGTTATGCCAGGGTCTCCTTTTTCGAGTTGGTTACTGAGATCTTCCTGTTGAGCATCGTTTTCCCGGCAATCTCTGCTTAGGGTGGCCTCATACAGTTCGGGAGAGTACTCTGGTTCTTGCTCATACGCCTCGCAAGATTCATAATCTGCGAAAGTCGTCTCGAAGCTCTGACTCTCGAGAGAAAGTCTTGCCTTTGGCGGGAAGACTCCTTCTGACTGCAGCTTGAAGGGGAAAAGCCACTGATACACTGGAAGTCTTTTTCCCATTGCAGTCTTGCATGATTGCGACGGCACTAGGCCGCTCATCATTCTGAAGAGTCTCCTTAGGTTTGTCGACATCCAGATCATTGTCAACGGCATTGGGCCGTTCATCAACTTCTTCGGATACCCAATCTCCATCAGTTCTTCTATCGGCTTTGGGCCGATCGTCGTCATATGGCGTTTCAGGATGACATCTGCTAATGAGATCCGGCGTTTTTTCAGCGCACAGGATCATTGAAGGGCTCCTCGACTCTAAAGAGAGTCTCTTTGGACAGAGTTTCGCCTGGAATGTCGTCGTCCTTGCAAAACTTTCGAAACTCTTCCCATATTGACTTCTTTCCTTGGCTGGTAACAGCCATAAGCGGTTCGTCCCATACTTGAGGGCACAAGTCATTCCCCTACATAGATCTCTTTTTGTTCGGAGAAATCTCTAAACTAGAATCCGGGCCATCGGATGGAGCATTGGCTGATAAGACTCTTGTATGTTCATCGTTGATGCTTTGATCATCCGAATCTATAAGGTACTCCTCAAAGACAATCATGTCGCCGTCTTCGAGTTCAGAAAGTCTGTGGTCTGGAATAGTGGCTAGAAAGTTACGCAACAGTGATCTAGCCTCTTCTTCTCCCATGCTTCCTTCATAGACCCAATCACCAAGCTCTGCCGTAGGTGAATTTCCTGAAAGAAGTGAAACGGCAGGTTTATCTTCGTATCCTATTTCTTGAAAAGCCGGCCCCCCTATCACTTAAAGGCGGCGCTCACGTTTTTTGGCTTCTCCAGAATGAACCTTTTTGATTTTATCCTAAGAATCCACTTTCACCCCTATCACTTAAGGGGTCCGGATCGGGGGGATAGACGTCCTAACGACAGGAAGCAAATGTCTTCGCGAGTAAGGGGACCCACTCAACAACAAAAAAGATCTTTACTGGCTAGAGGCGGCGCATCTCGAGTGAGATCGGACGATTAATCAATCGTCGAATCCCTTTCTTTCTCTGCTCGCAATCTCTCCTTCCCTGCCACCTCGGATGGAATAGTGCGATGCCACCCTCCCTAGCCCCGCCTCTCTTTCCCTAGCCGGAGCTTTGCCCATTTAGTACGAACTTTGGTGAGAGGCAAGCAAAAATGGATTGTAGAAGGGCTTTGTTAGGACATTCTATCCCGCATATCGCGCATATGTCTGAATGATGAACCGGTGGCATCTGACGACCGACCACATGCAACTCTTGCCTGGGCCAGCACTAGCTACCCACCTAACATTTCTTTCTCCCCAAGCAGAGCATCTTATATGATAAACATGCTCAGGTCCAGAAGACCAAGATCTGCACCTTTCATAACTGCCGCCCATCCAACAGGATTGGCCGGAACCAGGCGCATAAAGCGTAGCAGATGAAACCGATTCCCCGACTAGGCACTCAACCAATGCAGGAATGCCCCAATAACTTGAATGGATTGATAGACTGGACCCTTGCCCCACTAATTGATAGGCTGAACTGATAGAAGTTGGCTTGAGCTTGAATGAGCGTATCTTACAAAAAAGGTACCCCACCCGGTGGAATGCATTGAAGAAAGGAATCCACTCTCAAGCCTTTCCAGAGAGTATTGTCTTATTCTTTAATACGAGTCAACTACTGCTGCTCCAACTCCTTGAGGAAAAAGTCTTGCATCTCGTCCAACTCCTACAAAGCCCACCCCCGAGGGAGAAAAGGAAGTTATCAGCACCAATTGAACGTTACTAGCCTTATGCTTCGCCCATCTCTATATGCCCCCTACATACATAAGCGAATCGATCGGTTGAATCCGCTGCAAGCCTATCTTCCGAACCAGTCTCCCCCAATCATAGTAGGAAACTAAAGGGGCTACTAAGCGAGGAAGCCCGATTTCGAGAGGACTAGAGAGGACTAACTCGGAGATAAATCATTCAATAGCGGATAAGAATCGGGTTCATAGAATGGATCAGTTGCCCCAGAAAGAGGTGCCTAAACGGGACTAGGCTTCTTATGAGCAAGTATTTCAGACTGAAAGCTTGAAATTCAAGGTAAGCAAAGAAGAGGGGGTCGCCCTATTAGTCAGTTTCGGCAGAGGACTTAAGTCCATGAGTTGGATGCCCCGCCGCCTGTGAGGACTGCTTTCAATCAAAAGGAGATGAGAGATAAGCGACTTGCCTTCCTCAGGATTAGCCATATTGGATGAATGCCCGGGAAATCGCTCCTTCACCTCGTAAACTCGGTAAAGCGGCTTCGCTCCTCCACACCCCGGACTTGATAACAGATATTCCCGGCCCCTACGCCTTACGCCAGCTACGCCAGCACTTCATTACACCATGACAACTGCTACTACAACAACTGGAACAATACCTAACCCCTCAGTCGCCGGGGGCTAATTGAAAAGACACAGGAACCTAGCCTAAAGGGAAACTACCTGCTTCAACTCAAAAACGCTCGTGGAAGGCCTCATTTCGCGCTTGTAACGTGAGTTAAGCGGATTTAATGGGTAGCTTTAAACGCGTAAAACGCGCCTTTCTCTTGCGGGAGACACGAGCCTAGCTCCATGTTTGATTACTTACAGGACTCTTCCTGTTTGCTGCAGTTCCAACTATCAGAAGGAAGAAGACCTGCCTCGCGCCATTGAAGACGAAGACGCTACGAGTCGTGCTTAACGTGAGGAAGCAACGACTCTACGCTCACTGGAATGCTCCTAAAGGGATTGTTCCCAGTGCCACTCAATGGAATCTACTTCCAACTTCAACTTCAACTTCCAACTGCCATATCTGCATCTTGAGCGAGAAAACTGACATCAACATTTCACGCATCAAATTGCGTATATCGTAGAACGTGTCACCTCTCTGACGGATTTCAGATGTGAACCGATGCAAACGGGTGCTCACAAGGGTGCGCATAGGCATTCGAGATAATCGGCACAGCGGTCGAGATAATCGACACCGCAGTCATCGGTCGCTTGGCTTAACGACTCCTTGTCCAGTAACCATTCTGAGTGGGGTAGAAGTCTGCTTGATGTTGGAAAAGCCACCTTCACTTCAAACAGCTCCAGTTCATGGATTTAAGTACTCCTCATAGCTCCCGTAGCGGATCTCAGGAGTCCGATCAGAACCAGTTATGCTTTCTCGGAAGGTGGCAACAACAACCATATCTACCTAGGATTGGGGTAGCACACAAGAAGGCTTCGATGTGACGGAAGCAACTCCATAGCCCCATCCTGCATGCTTCAACTTATTGCGTAGAGAAAGAAGGAGCATTATTCCTAAAGTCGAATGGGGCCTTAACGCCTAGTAAGACGGGGAGGGAGTGTTATGAAACGAAGGCTAGAGGACTGAGGGGGAGTGAGACGAGGTTACGCGCAGTCTGGTCCGTCTAAAACTTGTAACCGAACTCTCGTTTCTCCTGCTCTTAGCGCTGGTCTGGTCTGTTCACGGGTCCACGGCCATCCAAGTCGACAGAGACCTTCACCTCGTTCTCGGCCCCTCCGTCTATTGCGACCTTCGCTCGATTTTCGTCCTGCCGGTCTAGCTCGACGATCAGCTCTTTGGATGTGAAGTCTGTTCGAACAGATATGACGTTACACATTATAATTGTCGGGGCTTCGCCGTCGCTGGAATCTTCCGGCCCTGACAGGTACCCGTCAGCCGGTCTCGGCTTTGCCATTTCCCTAAGGCGGGTCTCGCCGATAAACTTGTTGGGCGTTTATGAAAGTTGCCTTCATACTTTCCCAATCTGGGATATGCCTTCCCTCTAAGGAACAAAACCAATCGAAGGCGATCCCGTCTAGAGACAAAGGGAATTGCTTCAGGCAAAGTGCTGGGCTTTCCGCTGTTTCCCCACATTGTTCAAGAAATCGTCTAATGTGGGGCTCCGGGTTTCCATGACCCTTGTACTTCATCAAATTTTGTAACCGATACCCTTCCGGGAAGGGTCTTTGATAAACTTCCTGCGGGAACAGGTCCTTCGGGTGGTAATCGCCCATATCCCTCAGATCAAGGGCCGCTTCGAGTATCTCATCGATGGTCCCCTCGAGCATGTCATATTCCTGCTCAGAGACTTCATCGTCTTCGTCATTCCACCTCCCCATGTCGATCTCGATTGGGGTGGCGACATAGAACGCCCGATTTCATTTTTTTTTTGCCATGGTGTCCCAATCCGGGACAGATCGAGGCGGTAAGTTAAAGTACCACTCGAAGGCCTCGCCTTCTAGGGACAAGACGAATTGCCTGAGCAGAAGGGCTTGGCTGTGTACCGTATCCCCGCACTGAGCGAGGAATCGGACGAGGTGTCGTCTCGGGCACCCGTATCCATTATACATGTGGAATTGGGGAACCGTGTATCCTATTGGGAGACGGACCTCATCAGCCCTTATTATAAAGGTAAGGCCTTTGATGGTGGAGATAACCTTATCTTTCCTGCTCCCTAGCAGCGAGCATCTCCGGATCGACGAGCTGTAACTGCTGCATTTCTTGCACCAGATCTTCTGGAGGATCCTGCACCGGCTCAATATTTTGCCCGGCTCGAAGTGTGATGGAGACCCTGGCTCTGGTATTACCGTCATTCTCCCCTTCGATGATAGTTCTCCTGTCGTCTTCGTCACTGCGATTAACCTCGATCGTTTGGTTAGCGAAATTTACGTCGACAGTGATGACGTTGCAGGAAAAGTTGTCGTCTGCATCACTTAGCTCAGCTCGTCCCAAGTTTGCGTTGGCGAAACATACTCTGAGGCGAGAGAGGGACTTTCCCAATCTTCGTCCATCTCCCCGTCGCTGGTTTCCGGAAACTCGTTGAGGTCGAGACTCCGTAACCTTTTTCGTACACCCCTAAGGACGGTCTCGGGAGACTGTTGTTGCTGAAGGTATGCCTCTTCATCGAGCCAATACGGGCGTCCTTGAGAGTCATACTCGAAAGGACTTGGTGGCGTAGCCGGAATGTACTCTGGCGAGGCCGGAGTGTAACTCGGAGAGGCTGGAGTATATTCCGGCGAGGCTGTCGTCTGGCACTGTCCTGAATTCATAACCGGCTGATCGGAAGACTATCGGCGATTGGCCTTCCCTGCTTGGAGGGATTGTCCAGGGACTCGTTATCTCGTTCCCTGACTCATCATATGAAGATTCAACCGGGATGGTTGTAATGGTCAGACATGGAGCCCAAAATAACTCCTCTTCTTCATCTCCTTCGCTGTGCTCCGATTGCAGCTCAGGAGGCATGTACTCTTCAAGGGTGACCGGAAAGCGTGGAGGTTGTTCGAGTAGCTCGTCTGGCACGAGTTTTTCTCCCTCCGGCTTCTTTAGTTTATTCTTTTTATTGTCCTTCTTTTGGCCGCTTCTTCTTCTTAGAAGCTTCAAGCCTTTTCCTTTGTCGTTGGACAGCCTACAGCAGTTTTCCCGGCCAAGCGCCTTCTTCGCTTCATCCCTTTACTTTCCTCTTTCAACATTTCCTGAGGAAAACCTTCCGGGGTTACTGAGACTGGGTTGGCCGTCGCAGCTTCCTCGGGGGTGGACATGACGATGACTTTGTTGTCCAGCAGCTCTTGGATCTTATCCTTTAGGACGAAGCAATCCTTAAGCGGGTGACTGATCAAGCGATGGAACCGACAGTATTTCGGGTCATCAACTTTCCCAACCTCGTGTGGTCTCTTAATCTCCGGAAGTGCGATCCCATTTTTTTGTAAGAGGTCGTCGAATAAATCTTCGATCATGTCATCGGAGAAAGAATATTGATTCTCTTTTCGCTCCTTTATGGTCATTTTCTTGGTCTCTTTGGACTTCTTTCCTCCAACGACCACAGGACAGGAGACTTCTTGGTTTCAACGACTGCCGCTGTCGAAGACTCGAGCCTGTCTGCGCCTCGAGGACGCCGCCGTTTGCTAAGATGTGCTTCCACATCGTGAGCTTTAGTGCACAAGTCGTCGAATCCCTGAAAGGTTTGGGGCAGGAGTATCGACGACAAGTCGTGCCTGAAGTTGTTCATGCACATCTTGAGGAGCTCTTGCTGAGTAAACTTCTGGGGAAAGGCAAAAGTAAGGGCTCGCCACCTTGCAATGAACTCCGTGACAGGTTCATTATCCCTTTGCTTGGTCTCCATAAGTTCGGGCACTCCAACCCTTCTTTGTGTGTTGCTGAACTGCTTCCTGAACTCCGAGACCCTTGCTTCCCAAGTCGGGATCGACTCTTCAGGGAGGTGGGCGTACCATGTAAAGGCGGGCCCCTCCAATGATTGTACGAAGAGCCTAAGGCACAGTGCCCCATTCTGCGCTACCGGCCCACATCTGGACAGGAAATGCGCTAGATGCTGGTGCGGGTCTCCCGTTCCGTCGAACATTTGAAAGTCTGGCTGAGAGAACCCTGGCGGATACGGCACGGAATCTATCCAAGCCGGATAAGGTTTGGTGATCATGCGGTTATCCTCCTCCTTTTCCTTGGCCTCTTTTACTTGTTTCTTTACCAACTGATTCATTGTTGCGAGGAGGGTTGGGCTTATGCCCCCAGTTGCTGTTGCTTCGTTCGGGGCCAGCAGTAGCCGCTCGCGATGGCATGTTTGGCAATGCCCTCTGCATGTTGGTCTGCAGGAGTGGATCTTCAGCCACCACGGGTGCGTCTTGTCTTGCCGATGAAGCCGGCGTTTGGGACGTTCCTACTCCCGATGCGATGGTGGTGAGTTGGCCCATGAGGGCTTGCATCTGGGCCATCATAGCCGCCATTTCGTTGTCCCTCCTTTCGAGTTCTTTCTGAAGGGCGGTGACCCTCTCTTCCATTGAGCGAGGTGGCGGGGGATTAGTTCCATCCCCATCACCTATTTCGGCCATCATTACGGCCACCGTCTTTACAGGTGTGAGTCCCGGAATGAAGCTCGAACTCCCTGACTTCTGCTCAAGGTAGGAGGAGGATGTAGGCGACACTGGAGTCGATCCTTTAGACGAGGCAACCTCAGGAAATTAACCCTCGGAGAAGATCGCGTCCTTTGTCCCGTAAAGGGGATTGACGATACTGGAGACTTCATCCTGAAGGGGTTACTTTTCAGATATGTTCTCCGTTACAGGTTTTGGTCGCGCTGTCGATCCTTCCTTGCCTGGAACAGTGCCCTTTGTCATGGATCGTGTCACGGCGCCTGGCCTTCTTGGTTGACTTGGGGCCATCACTGCTGAGAGGTCTACCTGCTTTCCCTTGGCCTTCGATGCACCAGCCGTTTGACCGGGAAAGGAGACCGAGGTCTTTTTCACTTGGACTCCCTTTGTCGCCTTAGTCCCAGGGTCGGACTTAGCTGCAACGGGCTTCTGGGATTTAGCCAGGCTGGCAAATCTCCCACCGACGACTCCTGTTATTGGCGTCTCCTTTATGGCCTTTGGGTCTTTGCCCCCAGCGTTTGCTTCAGCTGGGATGGGCGTTTGAGGATCCACCTTCTTCTTCGGGTTGGTCCGAGGCTTCCGCTTCCCCTTGGGTATCTTTGCTGCAGGCAGAGGTGCCCCATCCCCGAGTGTAAACAGCGGAGATTTGGTGGCGGTTTTCTCGCCCGGCTCATCTCCCAAGGCCTTTTCGAGAGCTTCCATAATAATTGCAGCTGTCGATTGATTTGGCGTTCCTTCCGGGGTCGCAGAAGCCGTGGCCACGGCCGCCTTAACGGACTGAGTCTTCTTCTTTCGGCGTCTCGACTTAGAGGCCGTTTTGTTGCCCCCAGCGTGGGGTGGCGAGGCTGGTCTGGTTCCTACCGTCATGGCTGGAACCAATACGGTTGTTCGGGTCGAAGTCCTTCTTCACCCTCAAGAGGGTACTTGCGTCCCGTAGGATTGGAGAGGTGCAGTTGCGGCGGGCTGTGCCCCCAGCCTGCACTGTCGCGGGTATCCCGTTTGAGGCCTTAGGACGTGAGCGCCCCTTCGGGTCCTCTGGTGGGATTCTGACGGTAAATCGGGTGGGATGGTCCCGTTCCCGAACTACCGAGTGATGCAAACTTCCGGTCTGAACCGTACTGGGAGCGGCGACAGGACGGGCGGAATGAATCCTATCCCGTACTGCCGAATCGGCTCGCGGAGGATCCTGTCCTCTCTGAACCACGCACGGGGTTTCCAACTCGCCCCCGTGCGTATGCACTGTAGAGTGCTGTGGTGACGCGTCTCGAGTCGCGCGCTGGTGTGGAACGGCGCTGTTGTGGACTGCTGCTGGAGAGTGGGCTTCGGCTGCCCCCGCCTCGCCCGGCTACCGGAAGGAGCAAGTCATTCAGTTTACTGAAAAAATAACTCTAAAAGAATATTGTAATTGTAATGAATTGTATATAATAATAGTAGCTATCTTTCTTCAAGTGAGAGAGAGGATCGCCTCCGCCCAAAGGTGCTTTCACGAAAGCCGGTCACCGGTGGCTAAGAACCTTTTCTCACTCTTGAAGCCTTCAACAAAAGCCATTTGATTAAGTAGAACTCCAGGCGGTATTGTAAGTGTTCCGTGTACTAAGGTTTCACTGAATCTATCCCGGGAAAGTGATCCAAACCTTCACTCGCATTCATTTAGGACAGGGCCGCCTGTCCGATCGTTTTTGTTGCTGCTTGGGAAAGGATGGGACCTTCTCTATGACACAAGGTAAAAAAAAGCCATCTGCTCGCCAGAAGGGTGTGCTTGTTTGTTGACGTATGTAACCGTATGTAACACAGTGTTTGTAAGTAACTGCAACTGCAATTGAAATTAAATTTGAATAATAAAGGGTAATCTTTTTGGTTATGATTTCTAGATTGATATCTATGTTACGACAATCTATATGGAATGGGAGTATTTTGAAAGCTTTCCTGTTGAGAATTTTTCATTTTTTTTTTTTAGGGATCTTCTTTATCGAATTATGGAATCAATGCAAACTGAATTGGGTTTCTTCCCCTTCTTATTTAAATTATTTATTTCCTCTTTTAATGCCGGGGGAGGGGGGCCTACGGAGGAGTCGGCTTCCTCGGACGTACTTTCCAATTTCTTGCGCAGGGAGAGAATCCTTGAGGAGGGTTTTGGGGAAGTCCAAGTCCCCCAAAGCGCGCCTGGGGGTTCGCCCAACTCACAGGAGGCTTTCGAAGCCTTTTTCGCTCAGGAGCCTCAACCTCCAGCTCCAGCTGCCCCTAGCCCTTTTTTTGATCCCTACATGCATGGGGGGGGGTGATCACGAGGTCAGAATTGGTGGTGAAACGCGCGCGGAAATCGCCCGGCAACTTCATAATCTAAATAATCGCAAGGGCGACATGGGTATTGGGGAAGCGTTAATCCGCGCGGAGGACATCCTCGATTTAAAGGAGCAAATCCTTGAAGAAATGAGAGCGCTCGACGGATCTGATTTCTGGGTCGAGAGGGGTGGACCACTGATCATAAATAGGGACTCCAAGCAATATTCCCCCGACAAGCTCGGTCAAATGCTAATCGACCTTCGTACTTCTGGAAATGCGAGTGAAAGCTCTCGTATTCTTCAGGAGCGAAAGGCTCGGCTTGGTTAGAACGCTGGGGGGGCACCTTTCGGGTGTGGGATGCTCGTTTAACCTCTGTATTCATCTCGTTCCTTATTTACCTAGGTACACTTCGTTTTCAAAAGCTTCCTGTCGAACCGGCTCCTATTTCAACCCGTATCTTGTTCGTTCTGGAAACAGGTCTATTTCTGCTTTTGTGGTACGCGTTCCTTCTAAGGTTGTTTAACGGAAGAAAGAAGGGTCGAAGTTTAGACCCCTCACAGTAGTTCTACCTATAGAAAAGAGGACACAACCCATTTATGATTCCAGCCGAGAAGACTAGTAAAAGGAAGGATCCAGAATGTCATATATCTCAGGAGCTAGATCAGTTCCCGATGAACAAGTAAGAATTGCCTCAACAAAAATGGATGGAATTGGACCTAAAAAAGCCATTCAGGTTCGTTATCGATTAGGTATCAGTGGGAACATAAAGATAAGAGAGTTAACTAAGTATCAGATCGACAAAATGGAACAAATGATAGGTCAAGATCATGTTGTTCATTGGGAATTGAAAAGGGGAGAACGAGCAGACATCGAACGATTAATTTCTATTTCTCGTTATCGTGGAATTCGTCATCAAGATGGATCGCCCTTACGCGGTCAACGAACTCATACTAATGCAAGGACTTGTCGCAAGAAAATTCGGAAATGAAAGAAGGCTACCGAAAGCCCTTGGTACTTGTCTGATCAATCACACTGATAGCTTCAATAGTTCACTGAAATTGGGTGTAGTTTTTTTTTTTTTTTTTTTTATTTCACCGGTTACTAATCAAGTATAGGTATAGTAGGCCTCCTCCTCAGATAAAGATGTCTCCGACGCTACTCTCCCGGCAAGAACTACTTTTTTTTTTCCGGTATGCCGCTCCGCGAGCAAGAGCGAGAGAACGAAGTTTTCTGTGGTGATGTCAGAATTTGCACCTATTTGTATCTATTTAGTGATCAGTCCGCTAGTTTCTTTGATCCCACTCGGTGTTCCTTTTCCATTTGCTTCCAATAGTTCGACCTATCCAGAAAAATTGTCGGCCCACGAATGTGGTTCCGATCCTTCCGGTGATGCCAGAAGTCGTTTCGATATACGATTTTATCTGGTTTCTATTTTATTTATTATCCCTGATCCGGAAGTAACCTTTTCCTTTCCTTGGGCAGTACCTCCCAACAAGATTGATCCGTTTGGATCTTGGTCCATGATGGCCTTTTTATTGATTTTGACGATTGGATTTCTATATGAATGGAAAAGGGGTGCTTCGGATCGGGAGTAACCACTAGTGATAGGGCAAAAATCGGGGAGAAGGACAAAGGAAATCGCGATGCCTACATTAAATCAATTGATTCGTCATGGTAGAGAAGAAAAACGGCGCACGGACCGTACTCGAGCTTCGGATCAATGTCCCCAGAAGCAAGGAGTACGCCCGCGTGTTCCAACGAGAACACCGAAAAAACCTAATTCAGCTCCACGTAAGATAGCCAAAGTACGGTTGAGCAATCGACATGATATATTTGCTCACATTCCGGGCGAAGGTCATAATTCGCAGGAACATCCTATGGTGTTAATAAGAGGAGGTAGAGTGAAAGATTCGCCAGGTGTGAAATCCCATTGTATTCGAGGAGTCAAGGATTTGCTGGGAATTCCGGATCGAAGAAGAGGCAGATCTAAATATGGTGCAGAAAAACCCAAATCGATATGAATGGAAGATGCCTCTGGAACTCGTTTTTCTCGGTCAGTCGAGGGAACAACCACAACGTTACGCCCCAAAATAGAACTATACGGAGCCCTTCCGAATGACCTATAGTATACTACACGAGCCAAGAAAGAGTGTAGTAGACTCCATTCGCCCGTGGAGGTGAGTGGAGGAAGAATCAAAAAAGAGAAAGGTATTGCTTATAATATAAGCTCGTTCATAAATTCACTCGACCACCGGGAGAGGAACGAGCCGGTGATCCCCTTACAACCTCATTTATGATTCCAGCCGAGAAGACAATACGAGATTATCTGATAGCGCATGTTCGAAGAACTCCTTTCCTTTGTGTTTTATAATCCTTCTTTCTTTGAAACTATATTGTCTTTCCCCTTTTTTGTTCTGATTTTTGGCTATATTGAGAAATCAGTTTACGGCTTGATTTCGGAGTTCCGGATCCGGGCCCCCGCTCCCGGGGAAAATCCGATGGGAGAAGACTCCGAAAATTCAACGGATACTGATTCCTCTTCCTCAAATCCCTTTGAGAACCCGAACCCATCGGATGAGGGAGCTTCTTCTCCCGAGGCCGAGCCGAATCAAGAGAATCCCGCCGAGGCGGTTCCGGTTCCTCCGTATAGGGCGCAAAATGCTGATCGGGAGAGCACTCTATATTCAAGGATCGAAAGCCTTGAAAAAGGGGAGGCTTACTTACCACTTCCCCAGTCTCATCCCGGTGAGTATTTACGCGAGGTAAAATCCCATTTAGATTTAGCCTCCTCTCTAGGAGAACAAACTTATCTACAGTGGCTGGCAAAGGCCCATATAAGTATGGATCTCTACGAGAGAGGCGTGCAGGTCCAGGATCGGGTTAGGGGTATTCTCACTCGTGACGCCCCCGAGGTCCAGGCCCGGGTTAGGGATGAGTCCCCGTACTCTTCTTCTGATTCCGATCTAAGGCCATCGATCCACTCATATATGGAAGAGGCTCTTATTGAAAAAGGTCCCTCGGGGCATCGCGAGGAGCTCAACACTCTGACTCAAGCCCTGGAAGATATTACTCGACTGGGTAGGGGAAACCTATAGGGGTTTTCTTCACTATTTCGGGGTCGAGGATTCCTCGGTCGGATTGGGAAAAGATCGCCCTGGCGTGAGCGAGCAATCCGTAAACAAGCGGAGAAGGAAAGATTCAGTTCTTTCTCCCAGGCTTTTTTTACGGAACCAACTGGTTTCACACCGGGGGAACAACTATTTGAGTCCCCGCAACGACCCCAACACTTTGGAAGATATCTCGAGAAAAGGTTTTAGGGCTAAACAATCATTTGGTTATGCCATTTTGGACTTTGCTCTAACCGAAGCTATTGCATCGTTTGCCCCAATGATGGCCTTTCTGATCTCATTCGTATTCCGACATCATAGAAGATTCTCCATTTCATATAGCACCTCTCTCTTTCAACATAAGGAAGTGGAGGCGTCGAGAGAGATTTGAGATTCCGTAAGTAACTCAGTGAGTGCTTTCTAAGAAAGCCTTGGCTTGGAAGAAGAAAATGAAATACGAACAACCGCGCTGGTCGTAATAGATCGACTTTCATGCTAGTTCTTG